TCCATAGATCTTTTATTCATACTCATTTAATTGGAAGAATTGAACCAATCAAAAAAATTATGCTTCTCGACTCCATAATACAATTTTTTTATGAAAATTATGATTGTCTTTTGGATAGAAATCGTGATAATGTATATTTTTTCCTCAAATGTGTTATTGAGGGATAAAGTATTAAATCTTTTTAAGAAATAAAGTTTTTGATCGGAATATGAAATATGAAAAAAAAAAGGAAAGACCCCTTAACTATTGAAGTTGTTAATAGAACGAATCACACTTTTACCACTAAACTATACCCGCTACATATTTATTATTGGATATAAATGGGCCTTTTGTCTAACAAAGTAATTAGATGTAGTCAAGATAGCATCAGAATCATGAAAATTTCAACATTAACACGTATTTTGTTCCACCGCGGGAAAACTTGAAAAAAAAAAAAGAGGTAAATAGCAAAAAATTTAGTCAAATTTCAATAGTGTACTAAAGTTATAAGTATTTTATTTTTTGAAACCTCTCTTCATTTGAACCATTCTCTTTTATGAATTTGGGTAAATAGGGCCTCAAACTTTCAAACTTGTCCTTTGCTTTGAACAAGTAAATTCTTTATAGTATCATTTTAGATTTTAGAAATATGTGTGTGTTTTTTTTATATTCTTTTTCTTATCAGATATATTTTTTTTCTTTTTAAATAGAAAATTTATAAAATTAGGAAATTAATTAATGGAAAACAAATTTCATTCTAACTGAAAATGAAAGTTCAGTATTATATTAATCTTAATAATTCCCTTAAGAAGTCTTAATATTAATAAGAAAGAAGTATTAATAAAGAAAAAAAACAAAAAATAAAGACGAAAAACCTTAGTACTATAGAAAAAGATTAGTACTATATTAGTATATACTATAAAGACTCTTACTAGTACTAGTAAGAGTACTAGAACACTTTTACTCTTTTTTACTATAAAGCTATAAAGATTAAATCTTCTAATTTAGACTCTAATTTACTAGAATATACTAAATATACTGAGAATAGAAATAGAATCTATAAGATTCAATTAGTAAATATATGTAAATATATAATATAAAATGAAAATAGAATATATAGAATATATTCATTCTATTAATTATTAATTTAGATATAGTTAGATATAGATAATAGATAATTTTTTTTTTCAATAATTTAATAATTTATAAGATAATCTATCTATTAGAATCTTATCTAATTTCTAAGAATTAGGAATGGTAATGAAAATTATTCTTCTCGTTTCAATAAAAATTTTTATTTGTCGGAACAAAAGAAGTACTGGCCCGGCCAGTACTTATACTTAACCAGGCCGGGGAAATGAAGTTTTTGTTTTGTACAAAATAAAAGAAGTAAGGTATTCTTTCTATTCGAGAAATCTTTTTTGAATCATTGAAGTAAAATCAAAATTGTTATCAATCTTGACTTCATGTGTTAAATCACATGATAAATTTCCAATTTGGAATGAGGAGAGATGGCTGAGTGGACTAAAGCGTCGGATTGCTAATCCGTTGTACGAATTATTCGTATCGAGGGTTCGAATCCCTCTCTCTCCGACTCCCCCGATTACTTGAGAATTTCTAATTGGAAGAATTTTTGATTATTCTTTATTTAACATCTATTCAATTTCTTTTCTTTATACATTTACCTATGAAAAAAAGAAAGGAAAAAGTAAAAATGAATCTCATCTCTTTTTTTATTATTTTTATTATTCACGCCCAGGATTACGCCCCGGATCGTTAGATAAGAATCCGAAGATGAATAGAGAAACAAAGAATATTACTACTGTGTAAACGAATAGTTTAAGAGTAAGCATTACAAATCTCCAAGATAAGATAAGATCATTTTTTTTAAGGAAATAGATCACCTATTTTACGACACATACTATCGCTCTAAAGATGAAAAAAAAAAGGAAGTTTTTTTGAAATTTATTTTCACGAATTTTTTCTAATGTAATAAGATTCGTATTTTTTGTTACCAAAAATTTCTTGCCATATTCATATCTATAATTAAGTAATTTTATGGGGTATGGGATCTTATAAAGGGAAGGTTAGAACAAAAGAAAGAAGCTGATTAGCTTTTTAAATATTTCAATAAAAGATAAAGATCATCGCCCCCTTCCCTTATTCAATATTCAAATTAAAATTCAATATAAAATACCAGACTTTTTGAATCGAGAGTTCCTAATGTCCAGACTTATCTGAATCTTATTTATGATCTTATTGATTTTCAGAAGAAAATCTCATCTTTTTTTTTATCAAATAAATTATGAATTGAATAGAGATTAGAGATTCAATTTTTATCGGAAACTTACAGCAGCTTGCCAAACAAAGGCTAAGAGAAAAAAGAGTACAGGGATAATTGGCATAACGTCTATGATTGGATTAAAAAAGGCATAAGCCTCGGGCAATTTGGCGAAGAAAAAACTACTCGAATAAAGGGTAGAATTAAGACAGATACAAATTAAACAAAAGAGATTAAGCATAACAAATATTCTTTTCTTGTTCTTAAAGTTAAAGATTCAAATTAAATTGAAGAAGAAATTATCAGATTGGATTGAGTTGTTTTTCTGAGGGAAAATTGAAAATAAAAAAGGCAGATAAAAGAAAGAATTTCTTCTTTTTCTTTGACTTCTCCCCAATCAAGAATCTTTCCTTACATTATCCAATCAAATAAGAATACAAGTAATTCTATTTTCATAGAATATCTTAATTGAATTCTAAGTAATGATCAATTAATCTTTTTGATTCTATATCTATTCTGTTGAATCCTAGCGGCAACATGTCCTATATTTCTTTAGGTTGGTTATTGACGAATAACAAATATTTATCTTAGTTTTTCTTAGACCAAAAATAAATGGGGCGTGGCCAAGCGGTAAGGCAACGGGTTTTGGTCCCGTTACTCGGAGGTTCGAATCCTTCCGTCCCAGATCGTTCGCATCAGAAACAAAAAATTCTTCTCGATTGAAATTGAAAATTGAATTCAACAATTCTTTTTTTTATGATGGATATGGATGCGAAAAGATCGTAATCCTCGGATTCTGATTTTATCTTTGATCTTACCTTACACGAGACTTTTTAGACTTTCTAATAATGAAAACAAAGAAACTTTATTCTCAAACTATCTCTCTATTTTAAATTAAATGAAAATCAGATTCAATTGGAGATGGTAAAAAAAAAGTAAATCATAATATTCAAATCAGAAAATCATATTTCATAAATATAAAGAAAAAAAATGAGAAAATAGGAATATATTAGGATATATTTATATTAGAATATATTCATACATAAATACATAATTCTTACATAAGAATCTATATTGTCTATTTGTATATTTTTCTTATTAAGAATATCTTATTAAGAATATTTTAATATTAAGAATATTTTAATATTTCAGATTATCTTATTATTCTCTAATTGACTATAATTGAATATTTATGAATATTTCAATGAAATATTTAGTTAAATAAAAATTTTTATCCATTCATAGGAATTTCTTTTTCATCTGAATGAAAGTAAATCCAAAGGATTTTTTTAGGTTTATAATCTTTTTTTTTTAAGAAAAAGAATTTATGATGGACAATTCTGAAAGATTTGTTGAAGATGTAAATAAGTTTGCTTAAAACTGATTTGTTTTTTTATGTGATATTATTCATATGAGAAAATATGAGGATAATTTTCAGTGAAATCCTTTCCGGGTATAGACTTAATCTATAAGTCTATAAGTGTAGATTCTTATGTATCGGTTTAACCAATGACTATTCATTATTCCATATTGAATCAATTGCATATGGTTCCAAATTAAAAGAAAATTAGAGGGATGTTAATTATAAGGATGTTATGGTAAAACTTCGTTTGAAACGATGTGGTAGAAAGCAACGTGCGACTTGAAGGACATGATTGGCTGTGGATTCTGACATCCACCATCTTCTATACAAATGAAGATGCTCTTGTCTCGACATGATTTGTTCTGCTAGGAACCTGATTGAATTTGTTTTGGGTTGCTAAAGAAAGATACTAAAAGATACTAATGGTATATATAAGGTATAGCATATGATGGAGCTCGAGCAAAAATAATTGATTCTTTTATCGGGGTAATAATCTAGGGTTAGTGACAATCAATAAGTTAGATCAACTTTGTAAATATATCATCAATATCTAAATATAGATAAATGGAGAGGTTCAAAATTGAACAAGTTTGAAATGAAAAAAAACCAAATTTGTCAAATTTTCAAACTGTTTCGATCAAGAGTGTATCACAAAGGAATAAAATGATTTTTCCCTTTTCCATAAAAAGAACAAAAAAAAAAGGTATGTTGCTGCCTTTTTGAAAAGGAGTAAAGATCACCGAAGTAATGTCTAAACCTAATGATTTCAAAAAGCACAAAGCAAAGACAACAAATTCCGGAACAAGGAAACACTTTTTTAACTTGTCTCAACAATTGGATCAGAATGAGTAAAAAAGATAGATCTGAAAATAGACAAAAAAAGAGGTTAGAGACAGCTCAAGAAATTTTAAGGATTTCCTTTTGAACTCTTTTAAAAATACCCAACTTGAGTTAGGAGTATAAATGAGATTTCTTTTTCTGTAAAGAAGGAAAAAAAAAAGGATCAAATTTCAGTCTAATTCTTTATAGATCAGATCCATTTCTCTTTCTATTTCTATCTATATAGATAGAAATAGAAATTATAGAAATTCAAATTCAAATCATTTTTTCTTGAGCCGTATGAGGAGAAAACTTCCTATACGTTTCTAGGGGGGCATCTTTTATCTACATCTATCCCAATGAGCCATCTATCGAATCGTTGCAATTGATGTTCGATCCCGAAGAGAAGGAAGAGATCTTCGAAAAGTGGGTTTTTATGATCCGATAAAGAATCAAACTTATTCAAATGTTCCTGCTATCTTATATTTCCTTGAAAAGGGTGCTCAACCCACAGAAACTGTTTATGATATTTTAAGGAAGACAGAATTCTTTAAAGAATTTCGAATTTCTTTTGATAAAAAAAGAAAAGAAAAACAAGAATCATGAAGAAAAATAGTATAGTAGAAATAGTACCTATCTTTGTTTAATTCTTTATTCAAAATTCAAAGTTTCTTTTTTCTTGTTCTATTCATACTTATTTTATCATACTTATTTTATTCTTCTTTTTCTTATTTTTGTGGAACCCCCCAACAAGGGGGGTAATCTTTCTTCTTGTATTCGTATTGTATCTTTCTTTTTTTGATTAAAGAAAGCCGCTATTTTTCTATCTATACCTTTTTCTTATTCCTTATTTTTTTTCCACTCAAAGTTTGATTCTTTATGTTGTGCTAATCCAACACAAATTTCCATATAATTTCTTGAATTTTGTTTTCTAAAAAGTCCATTCATATTGACAATGGCGTATTAAACAAATATAATTTGATCGTATATAAATAGATCTTTTTATCCCCATTCCCTATTGGCTCTTTCCTTCATTTTAGTAAAATGGATGAGTTTGCTGAATTTTTTTTATTTCGAGCATATCTACACTTCATATTGATCCGGGTTGCTAACTCAATGGTAGAGTACTCGGCTTTTAATTGCGACTATGATCTTTTACACATTTGGATGAAGAAAATCGTCTAGACTATTGGTATAGTTTAGAAGACCGCGACTGATCCTGAAAGGTAATGAATGGAAAAAAGAGCATGTCGTAAAAAGAATAGAAAAATAGAAAAAAAAAAGAATATTAATAGAATACTAGAAAAAAATAGAAAAATTCTAGTACTCATAATATAAATAGAACAATAATTTTTTTTTAGAACATTTTTAAAGTTCAGTAAAGTCTTTTGGGTCTAGTGAATAAATGGATAGAGCCTTATGGCTCCAATTCGAGTAAGACAAAAAAGCAACGAGCTTCCCTTCTTAATTTGAATGATTACCCGATCAAATTACTAATTATACGTTAAAAATATTTTAGTGCCTGATGTGGGAAAAGGGTCTCTTGTGAGACCATTGATTCTTTTTTTTATTAATCCTAATTATTCTTTATTGTGGATTGGAGACGGATGTGTAGAAGAAAGAGTATAGTGATAAAAAATTATTATTTCCAAAGTCAAAAGAGTGATTGGGTTGCAAAAATAAAAGATTTTTAACCTTTTTTTTATTGTTATTTTCTTTCTTTTATTATTCTTTCTATCTTCCTAGTTATGTTAACTAGTTAACAAGGAAAAGAAAATTAGATATTAGATAGAAAGGGAAAAGAAAAAGATCTGTAGATTGGGCTCTTTGTCTCCGGGGTATATATTCTTTATTTGTTCTTACTTTTCTATAATTTTACTTCTTAGACTATTCTTATGATTTTTAATCACAGTACAGTATAAAAGTTTAAAAAGTATAAAAAGTCTATAAAAAAGTCTATCTTATTTTAGATTCTTTAAAATAGAAAAAAATATAAAGTAAAAGTATAGACAGTGCATAGTATATAAATAGTATCTAATAATACTAGACTATATTATTAGAATTATCTCTTAGAATAATTAGAAGAATAATATTCTTATTCTATTTTTATTCTATTATTCTAATTTCTTCTAGTTATAAGTTCTACTATTTTCTTATAAAGAGTCTTTTACTATAAGAGAAAAAAGAGACTATATACAACATACACACATACACCGTTCTGACCATATTGCACTATGTATCATTTCATAACACAAGAAATGCCTCTCTTTTTTGGTTAAAGTAGAAATGTATTTAAATAGCAGAATTACAAGGATATTTAGATTGAAAAAAGCGAGATTTTGGCAACAAAACTTCCTATATCCGCTACTCCTTCAGGAGTATATTTACTCACTTGCTCATTATCATAGCTTCAATAGTTTGATTTTTTATGAACCTGTGGAAATTATCGGTTATGACAATAAATCTAGTTTGGTACTTGTGAAACGTTTAATTACTCGAATGTATCAACAGAAATATTTGATTTCTTCGGTGAATGATTCTAACCAAAATGGATTTTTGCTGCACAAGAATTCTTTTTCTTATCATTTTTATTCTCAAATGGTATCAGAAGGTTTTGGAGTCATTCTGGAAATTTCATTCTCGTCGCGATTAGTATCCTCCTTTGAAGAAAAAAGAATACCAAAATCTCATAATTTACGATCTATTCATTCAATATTTCCCTTTTTAGAGGATAAATTATCACATTTAAATTATGTGTCGGATCTACTAATACCCTATCCTATCCATATGGAAATCTTGGTTCAAATCCTTCAATGCTGGATCAAAGATGTTCCTTCTTTGCATTTATTGCGATTTATTTTCCACGAATATCATAATTTGAATAGTCTCATTACTTCAAAAAAATCCATTTACGTCTTTTCAAAAAGAAAGAAAAGATTCTTTTGGTTCCTACATAATTTTTATGTATATGAATGTGAATATATATTCCTTTTTCTTCGTAAACAGTCTTCTTATTTACGATCAATATCTTCTGGAGTCTTTCTTGAGCGAACGCATT